GCTTTTTTCTTAGTTTTATTTTCACATCGCTTGGTCAGAAAAAAGAATATGTGAGAGAATTCTAGGAATTGCGCATTCAATTCAATGATACATTCATTATATGAATATTAATAATTACATGAATAATGAGATTCTCTATATTATTTAATATAGAATTTGAATAATATATATTAATAGATAAGAAATAAAAATTTGAATATTCGAAATATAATATTAATATAGAATCTTATAAATATAGAGAATAAATGAATATAGATAAGATAGAGATATAAGCGGGTAGCGGGAATCGAACCCGCATCGTTAGCTTGGAAGGCTAGGGGTTATAGTCGACGTTGATTTATCATTTTTAACGTCTCTAATTCAAAACCGAACGTGAAACTTTGGTTTCATTCGGCTCCTTTATGCAAGATGGACAAATTTCACATATCTCAGATGGGAACTAAATTACAAAATCAAAAAGATTTCGGCCCATAACATCTATGTCAGCTTTTCTGTTTGAATGCATTCAAAACAACCCGCTTTATAGATGATCCCTATAGAAGAGTGGGATTATAATTCTAACGATCTTTCTGGTTGCTTCGTTCTCTATTTCTATTTGAAAGAATCCTTAGGAAAAGCATTTTGTTTCCACCGAGCTAAAACAATATAATATGTCGATGTCTCTAGTAAACCAAAGACATCGTTTCATAGCTATTTTGCCTCAATCTCTTTTATACAAATCAAAAATTGAAGATTTAGTTACGATTAGAAAGATGCCCTTCTCTCTTTATCCATGGATCCTTTACTCATACTCATTCAATTGGAAGTATTGATCCAATTCAAAAACAAATTATGTTTCGTAATTTAATAATCCAATTTTGTTTTTTTTTTTCAATTTCTAATTGACTTTTTTGGATACAAATCACGAGAATATCTATTCTTCCTCGAATCTTTCATTGAGAGGGAAAGGATTAAATCCTTTTAAGAAATAAAGTTTTTGATCGGAATATTAATCAAACCGAAGGACCCCTTAACTATTTAAGGGGTTAATAGAACGAATCACACTTTTACCACTAAACTATACCCGCTACAATGTAATTATTGTATATAAATGGATCTTTTGTCGAACAAAAAATGGGTCATAATTAAAGACGACAGGATCAGAAAAAATCATGAAAATTAGAGCGTTGGCGTACTTTGGTCAAGGAGACTAATGAGATTGGGGAAAGAGGATTCATTTTAATAACTAAATAACACGTTTTTTTCTCTTTTCTTTTGATGGGACAGATACGTCTCGATAAAAATACGTACGCCATAACATAAATTGTGCAAGAATATATGGTTCCATTCTTTCCTTTTTTTTTTTATTCCAGTAGAGTAAATGTAATAAAAAAAGATTAAATAATTAAGAAATGACATTTCGATTCTGTATGATAGGAATAGAAATAGTCTTTATTATGATTGTTATTGAAACAACAACAATCCTTTTTGTTTCAAATTCAAATAAAATTAAAGAACTTTTTTCTATGATTCATTGGAACAAAAAAGGCCCGGCGAGGTACTGACCGGGCCAGGCCATGGAAGTCAAAAAGGCTCTTGCAGACGAAGTCAAAGAGGTACCTTTTTTATTATTTATTTAAATTTAAATTATTATTAGTTATTTAGTTTTAGTTAATTTATATATTTATTTTTTTATTACTTTATATTTATTACTTATATAATTATATATATAAAATATTCCTTTCTATAATATAGAATTGGGGTATTTAGAATTCTATAGGTAGTTATATATATATGAATTTATATTCGTTGGAATAGTGGAGTGGAGATATCTCTTTCTATCCCTTACTTTATCTAAATGGAATTACTTATTTTTATTTTCTATATTTTTTTAATATTTTTATATGTCTAGATAATTATATATCTATATAATAATTATATAATGAATAATAAAGAGGTAGAAAGAAAGGGTCTTTTTTCAAGCCTTACTTTTTTGTGTAATGTAACCTAGTAATTATCCTTTTTCGATTGGGGGAGATGGCTGAGTGGATTAAAGCGTCGGATTGCTAATCCGTTGTACGGGTTTTTCGTACCGAGGGTTCGAATCCCTCTCTTTCCGCTTTTGTCAATGCCTTGGTATTTTTTATTTATCTTTCCATTTTTCTTTCGACGAGTCTTTTTTTTATTTAATTTTAATTAATAGTTAAAGATGCGGAATAGCTAAAATACTAAGAACATTTCAAAATCAAGCAAGGAAAACAGAAACTTTATCTTTCTTTTTTATTCTTCACGTCCAGGATTACGTCCTGGATCATTAGATAGGAATCCGAAGATAAAGAGAGAAACAAAGAATATCACTACTGTGTAAACAAATAGTTTGAGAGTAAGCATTACACAATCTCCAAGATCATTTTTTTGGAAAAAAAGAGAATAGATTCTCTGTTTTTATACCACATACCTTATTTTGACACCAAGAAATGGTTTTTCTAAATCTATAGAAATAGAAAAGAATTTTCAGAAATTTATTTGTAATAAGAGTCAAGTCTTTCATTACCAAAATGCTTTTTTCATACCCACAATTAGATATTGTGGGGGACTCTACTAGGTTCTTTCAATGTAAAAAAGTTCCGAATGAGGAACTGGGGTGATCCCAGACTTCTCGTGGCGATCCAAGAATTTCAGTATTTGAATCGAAGGGTTATATTATAAGACTTATCTGATCTTATCAATTGTTAGAATTTTTTTTTAGACTAAATCATGAATTTTTCTAGGACAGTATTAAAGATCTCATCGAAAACTTACAGCAGCTTGCCAAACAAAAGCTAAGAGAAAAAATAGCAAAGGTATTACTGGCATAAAATCTACGATTGGATTCAAAAAAGCGTAAGCCTCGGGCAATTTGGCGAAGAAAAAACTACTTGAAGAAAGAGCAGAATTAAGCCAAATACAGATCAAACTAAAGATATTAAGCATAACAAACATTTTGTTCTTTGTTCTTGAAGATAATTGTATTTATTTTTGATTGAGTTATTAATATGATGAGTTATTAATAATATAATCTTATTTTGATTTTTTTATTTAGATTTGAAGTTCTATAAGAAAAAATGAGTCAAAAATCAAAATAAGGTAGACCAAAAAAACTTTTCTTTGATTTGAATTAACCCAATCAAAAAGCCTTCAATTCTCAAATCAAAAGAGAATAGAAAAAATCAGACTTTCATACAATATCTTAATCGAATTGTATGTAATGATCAATAAATTTCGTTTAATTCTATATCTAAATGTCTCAAAATCTTAGCAACAATCTAATATATTCTATTATATAGATTTGGACTAGAATTGACGAACAACTAATACCAATATTAGTCTTTATTAATGTCGAATAGAAATACAAAATGGGGCGTGGCCAAGTGGTAAGGCAACGGGTTTTGGTCCCGGTATTCGGAGGTTCGAATCCTTCCGTCCCAGAGCATACCTATGATATATATCATATCAGAATATAATATATTATACATATCTGAATAGAATATATCATATCAGAATATAGATTCTCTGTTTTATATCAGAATAAAAGAAAGATTGCCTTTATTTTAAATAACCTTATGTTTTTTTTTTAAGAGTAGAATAAAATTAAGATTGATTATAATTTGAGTTTTATTTCCTTTTACTATAATGAAAGGTTCTTATCTGAATTCTATCTTTTTCATAAATGGAATCGTGTTCAAATAACACAGATGGAACTGAATCTATTTGTATCCAGGTAAGAGGTAAGACGGGAGCATAGATAAAACCATATTTCTATTTTAGTTAGTTACTCATAAAAAAAAGAGATTCAATTCGTTTTTTGATGTCTTTATTTGTTTGAAATCGTTGATGTTTAATACGAATATGAATTTATCTCTATTAGTATGAAAATGCTATTTTTACTGTAAAACTTTATTCAAATAATGTAATGATATTGAAATAGGTTCAATCAATTTAATCTTTTTACTAATGTCTTATGAGTCTTTGGTACTCGAAGAAGTGTGAAAGTGGTGAATCTGTTTTATCAAGTCACCTCAAAAGGCAGATTCAAAAAAAAGAACTTATTTTGTAGTATTTATTATTTAAATTTTTTTTCTATTCTAATTTATATTCTAATATAAAATATAGAAAAAAAAATTATATATTATAAAAATCTTTATTCCATAATATAGAATATATATGGGGTTAAATTGAATTCTTGCTGAGACTTCTTCAGAAATTACCCATTCATAAAAGTATAGATTACTATGTACCGACCGAACCAATGATTATTCATGATTCCATGATTGAATCAATTACATACTGGTTACAGCAGCCTACTAGAGAAATGTTATGGTAAAACTTCGTTTAAAACGATGTGGTAAAAAGCAACGTGCGACTTGAAGGATATGGTCGGCTGTGGATTCTTACATCCATCATTTTAGATTCATTATATAGGAATGGGGGTGCTCTTGGCTCGACATCGTTTGTTCTGTTTCACTAGAACCCTCCTTTTTTTTTTGGGGGGGGTTGCGGTGTAAATAGTACATGATCATGATGAAGCTCGAGTAAAAAGTATTGATTCATTTTTAAAGGGCACGGATCTAGGGTTAGTGTTAATTAATAAGTTGAAACAACTTCGTAAGTCTATTTTCGATAGAAAAATGGAAAGGATCCGATTCTAGCAAGTTTGAAATTTATAAGTAAAATTTCTTGGAATTGGTAAAACTCTTTCGATCAAAAGTGTATCACGCAGGAATCAAATCAAACCTATTTAAATGTTCCTGCTATTCTATATTTCCTTGAAAGGGGCGCTCAACCTACGGGAACTGTTCATGATATTTCAAGGAAGGCGGGAGTTTTTATGGAACTTTGCCTTAATCAACAGATTAAATTGAATTAATGAACTAAAAAAAAACATGGGATTTAAGCTTTCTTTTTTTTACTTATATTGATTGAGGAAACCCAAGCATTGTTATACTTCTCTACGAATTGATTTTTACGCCTACACCCTTTTGTATCTATGTTTATTATCTATATATATAGAGAGTGCCAATTCAATACAAGTCATTAGTTTTTTCTTTTATTTTATTTTTAGATTTTATTATTCAATATTGAAATTGAATTCTTTTTTATTTCAATTTATGGTTCCCGACATTGTGTTCTTTTCTTAATATTCACATTTATATTGACAACTGTGTATCAAACAAATATAATCCGATCGTGAATAAATGTATCTATTTCTCTCTGTTCTATGGACTTGTTTTTTTTTTTACTTTATTCAAACGATGGGTTTCTTGGATTTGCTGGGATACAAGAAGTCTTTTTTTTTTTTTTATTGAAAAAAAAAATGGATAAGATAATAATGGATAACATATGAACGAAATCTGTGGGAGTCTAGAAATTTTGACTTGATCTAGATTCCTATTTTAATCTATATTCTTATTTTAGAAGTCATTGTATTTGCATCTAATATGTTCATTTTTTTTATGTTCAGAATCGATTAGAAATATTTTTGCTATTTGAATATTTTGATTGCGTTGTGCAATTCAATCCCTTTTTTGATTCCGATTGGATCTACACATTTTTTTTCGGGTTGCTAACTCAACGGTAGAGTACTCGGCTTTTAAGTGCGACTAGCATTTTTTACACATTTGTATGAAGCAACGTCTTCGTCGATACCATCGGTAGAGCTTGTAAGACCGCGACTGATCCTGAAAGGAATGAGTGGAAAAAGCAGCATGTCGTATCAACGGATAATTCTGAGAATATTTTATTCTTAGCGGATCGGTCCAAAACTTTGTTTGAATTCTTGACGCTAAAAAAAATAAAATGAAATTAAAGTTGGGTTAAGTGAATAAATGGATAGAGTCCCATGGCTCCAATTCTAGGGAAACAAAAAAAGCAACGAGCTTCTGTTCTTAATTTGAATGATTACCCGATCTAATTACACGTTAAAAATATATTAGTCCTTGATGCGGGAAATGTTGTTCCCATAAGTGGATTATCCATTTTTTTTTAGAAATCCTAATTATTAGTAGATATTCTCCGTTAGAGTGTGGGGATGAATGTGTAGAAAAAGCAGTATATTGATAAAAAGATTTTTTTTTTCCAAAATCAAAAGAGCGATTAGGTTGAACAAATAAAGGATCTCGAGCCATCTTGTTATCCTAGAATGCACATAAACCGATTCAATTAGCTGGAAAAAGAGAGAATAAAGAGTCCGTTGATCAGTCTTATCTGTTTCCGGGGTATATATTTATTCTTTTCTTACTATAATAGCCTGTTTTGACCGTATCGTACTATGTGTTATTTAATAACCCAAAACAAAAGAAATCCCCTATCCCTGCTTTAAATCTAATTTCAAATGGAGGAATTTCAAAGATATTTAGAACTCGATAGATTTAGGCAACACGACTTCCTATACCCACTTCTCTTTCGGGAGTATATTTATGCACTTGCTCATGATCATGGTTTCAATAGCTACATGTTGTTGGAAAATATAGGTTATGATAATAAATCTAGTTTACTGATTGTAAAACGTTTAATTACTAGAATGTATCAACATAATTATTTGATGATTTCCGCTAATGATTCTAACCAAAATCAATTTTTTGGGTACAACAAGAATTTGCATTCTCAAATTATATCAGAAGGGTTTGCAGTCATTGTGGAAATTCCATTTTCTCTACGATTTATATCTTCTTTCGAAGGGGCAGAAATCGTAATATCTTACAAATTACGATCCATTCATTCAATATTTCCTTTTTTAGAGGATAAATTACCACATTTAAATTATACGACAGATGTACGAATACCCTACCCCATCCATCTGGAAATCCTGATTCAAACCCTTCGCTCCCGGGTGAAAGATGCCTCTTATTTGCATTTATTGCGGTTCTTTCTTCATCAGTATTCTAATTGGAATATTCTTATTATTACAACTAAATCTATTTCTATTTTTTCAAAAAGTAATCCAAGATTCTTTTTATTCCTATATAATTCTCATATATGTCAATACGAATCCATCTTCCTTTTTCTCGGTAACCAATCTTCTCATTTACGATTAATATCTTCTGGAGTCCTTTTTGAACGACTCTATTTACATAAAAAAATAGAACATTTTGCCGAAGTCTTTGCTAATGATTTTCCGGTCATACCATGCTTCCTCAAGGATCCTTTCATGCATTATGTTAGATATCAAGGAAAATCAATTTTGGCTTCCAAAGATACGCCTCTTCTGATGAATAAATGGAAATATTACCTTGTAAATTTATGGCAATGTCATTTTTATGTGTGGTCTCACCCGGGAAGGATCCATATAAACCAATTATCCAAGCATTCCCTCGACTTTTGGGGTTACTTTTCAAGTGTTCGACTAAATCCTTCAGTGGTGCGAAGTCAAATGCTAGAAAATTCATTTCTAATAAATAATGCTCCCAAGAAGCTCGATATAATAGTTCCAATTATTCCTCTGATTGGATCATTGGCTAAAGCGAGATTTTGTAACGCATTAGG